ATGGCAGTTCCAAAAAAACGTACTTCTATGTCAAAAAAACGTATTCGTAGAAATATTTGGAAGAAAAAAGGATATTTAGTTGCAGTAAAAACTTTTTCTTTAGCGAAATCGGTTTCCACCGGGCATTCAAAAAGTTTTTTGTGCGACAAACAAATAATAAAGTCTTAGAATAATCTCAATTGATATAGCCTAAAGAACCTCAAATTTTGTAAGATGAATGTTAACTAATGTATTTTTCTGTATTGAATTTCTCAATATTACTTAGAACTCACTGCTGTGATATATAGAATAAGAGTTTTTTGTATATTGGGTTCTAAGTATTATTTTTTTCCCTATCGCAATTGTACTTTTCTATTGTGAAAAGTACAATTGTGATAGAGATTGAAACTCTTTTGTTATATGCCTATCCCAAAACTTAATTGGTTTTGTAAATGGTATTCTAAATTATAAATTATATGCGCAATAAAGAATATTAATACTTTAATTTTAATATACTAAGGTATCGAAATCATTAGAAAAATAACAAATTATTTGTATTTAATGATGAAATTGTGATAGATATGAAATCCTAGTTATTTGATTTTTTTCATTGAAAAAAATCAAATAAATCTTTTTCATTTGAATCCATGAAATCGGATAAATGAAAAACAAATCATAAAAAAATAGAGAAAAAAAGACAATTCTTAGTTTTATACCTCAACCGAGAAAAAACTATGGAGTTCCAACTGTTTGGAGAAAACTTAGTTTCTAGTACATGAAAGTTGATTGTTAAAAAACCCACGACGATACTACCTAGGTAGGTATTTTATTGAGGATTCAAATATTTAAACCACAAACCAGTCTTTATTCATTGATTCTAATTAATGTTTCCTAAACTATATTGAATCCTTGAATCTCGACGATTCAACATGAATTGACTATTATTATTTCAAGTAAGCCGCCGTGGTGAAATCGGTAGACACGCTGCTCTTAGGAAGCAGTGCTAAAGCATCTCGGTTCGAGTCCGAGTGGCGGCATCTTCTAAAAGAGATACAATAGATCCTAAAATGTATTCAATTCGCGATTTCCAATTCTGTAATGGGACCCCTTTTATGATATTTGCGACTTTAGAACATATATTAACTCATATCTCTTTTTCGATCATTTCAATTGTGATTATGATTCATTTGATGACCTTATTAGTCCACAAAATTGTAGGATTACGTGATTCATCAGAAAAAGGGATGATAGCTACCTTTTTCTCTATAACAGGATTATTAGTTTCTCGTTGGATTTCTTCGGGACATTTTCCATTAAGTAATTTATACGAGTCATTAATCTTCCTTTCGTGTAGTTTCTTCATTATTCATATGATTCCCAAGATACGTAACCTTAAAAACGATTTAAGCACAATAATTGCACCAAGTACCATTTTTACTCAAGGCTTTGCCATGTCGGGTCTTTCAACTGAAATGCATCAATCCGCAATATTAGTACCTGCTCTACAATCTCAGTGGTTAATGATGCACGTAAGTATGATGTTATTGAGCTATGCAGCTCTTTTATGCGGATCATTATTATCAGTCGCTCTTCTAGTCATTACATTTCGAAAAAACATCAAAATTTTTTGTAAAAGCAATAATTTATTAATTAAGTCATTTTTCTTTGGTGAGATTGAATATTTGAATGAAAAAAGAAGTGTTTTTAAAAACACTTCTTTTCCTTCATTTCGAAATTATTACAAATATCAATTAACTGAGCGTTTGGATTATTGGAGTTATCGTGTCATTAGTCTAGGGTTTACCTTTTTAACCATAGGTATTCTTTGTGGAGCAGTATGGGCTAATGAGGCATGGGGGTCCTATTGGAATTGGGACCCCAAGGAAACTTGGGCATTTATTACTTGGACCATATTCGCGATTTATTTACATACTAGAACAAATATAAATTGGAAAGGTACGAATTCGGCACTTGTAGCTTCTATAGGATTTATTATAATTTGGATATGTTATTTTGGGATCAATCTATTAGGAATAGGTCTACATAGTTATGGTTCATTCACATAAACATCTAATTGAATAAACTACATGAAGAATACATAAGATAAAAACATCATCCCATATATAACGAAAGTTTGTTTTTATGAGTTTTTGAGAACCATTTAAATTTGAATGATTCCTTGATTCAAACGGTTCTCAAAAACTCGAGATGTATCTAATTACAATTCTTATTCATTTTATTTCTTTTTTCATTATACAGTACAGCAAACGATTTTCAAAATATTAAATTCAAAGAATTATAAGACTTTCCTTCCGTTTCATTAATGAAACACTATCTATGATAATAATTGGATAAGATAGCGTGTACCTTGTCAACTGATAACGAGAGAACAAAATCGGGATAAATACCAATACTTATTACGGGTAGAAAGATACAGATTGAAAGAAATAGTTCTCGTAGTCCAGAATCCCAAAAATTAGAGTTTGGAATATTAAATAACTTGTATCCATAAAACATCTGACGTAACATAGATAATAAATAAATAGGAGTTAATATCATTCCAATTGCCATTACAAAAGTAATTAGCATTTTTGACATTAAAAGATATTTTGTACTAGTAATTAGTCCAAAAAATACTACAAATTCCGCAACAAAACCACTCATTCCTGGCAATGCAAGAGAAGCCATTGAGAAGCTACTGAACATGGTAAATGTTTTTGGCATTGGGATAGATATCCCTCCCATTTCTTCGAGATAAACAAGACGTGTTCTATCACAACTCGTTCCCGCCAAGAAAAAAAGTGCAGCACCAATAAATCCATGAGAGAGCATTTGTAAAATAGCTCCATTGAGTCCCATGTCGGTTATAGAACCAATTCCTATAATTGTGAAACCCATGTGAGATACAGAGGAATAGGCTATTCTCTTTTTTAAATTACGTTGACCAAGAGAAGTTGAAGCTGCATAGATTATTTGCATTGTTCCTATTATCACCAACCAAGGAGAAAATATAGAATGAGCGTGGGGTAGTAATTCCATATTGATCCGAATCAATCCATATGCGCCCATTTTTAATAGGATTCCAGCTAAAAGCATACATGTACTGTAATGTGCTTCTCCATGGGTATCAGGTAACCATGTATGTAGGGGTATAATCGGCAATTTGACAGCATAAGCAATAAGGAAGCCAAAATAGAATATTATTTCCAATGCCACAGGATATGATTGATTAATTAATCTTTCAAAATCTAATGTTGGTTCATTGGAACCATATAAACCCATACCTAGAACTCCTATTAAGAAAAAAATGGAACCCCCTGCAGTGTACAAAATAAACTTTGTAGCCGAGTAGAGACGTTTCTTTCCCCCCCACATGGATAAAAGTAAGTAAACAGGAATTAATTCTAACTCCCACATGATGAAAAAAAGTAAAAAGTCTCGAGAGGAAAATAATCCTATTTGACCGCTGTACATTGCTAGCATCAGGAAATAGAACAACCGCGAATTTCGAGTAATTGGCCAAGCTGCTAAAGTTGCTAAAGTAGTGATAAATCCTGTCAGTAAAATGGGTCCTATGGAAAGTCCATCGATTCCTAGTCTCCAGTGGAAATCAAAAACATCTATCCATTTAGAATCTTCCTTCAATTGCATTAATGGATCATCCAATTGGAAATGATAACAGAATGCATAAGTCGTTAGAAGGAGTTCTAATAAGCATATACATATAGTATACCACCTAAACATCTTATTCCCTCTATGAGGGAAAAAGAAAATTGAGGAACCCGCGAATATCGGTAAAACAACAAGTATTGTTAACCAAGGAAAATAACTCGTGATAAAGACTAGATACATTTTGACCAGAAAAGCCCGTCCTCAAAATAATATATTTTGTCGAGCACGGGCTTTTGTCGGTAAAGAGGAATCACAAACGATTCAAGTGGAGTTTTTTGTAACGTATCAATAAGATAGAGCCATGCTGCGAGTTGTTTCAGGCCCTAAATAAACACGGACACTTAAAAAATCTGTTGGGCAGGCAGATTCACATCTCTTACAACCTACACAGTCCTCGGTTCTTGGCGCGGAAGCTATTTGCTTGGCTTTACATCCGTCCCAAGGTATCATTTCCAATACATCTGTGGGGCAAGCTCGTACACATTGAGTACACCCTATACATGTATCATAAATTTTTACTGAATGTGACATTGGATCTATAAAGTACAGTTTTGAACATAAAAGATTTTCGATCTGGTCAAATCAAATTAGTAGTAAATGAATCATATATTATATATTGTAATATTGTAGACACCAGACGAAACAGTGGTTTATTAAAAACAATCAATATATTTCTTAAATCAATCTGTTTATGAGAAAAGGTCAAGACACTTTGATTTTCGTTTCAACAATTATGATGATACGAGTTGCACATGCGAATTAAAATTAATTGGCCAACAAATCGGTCATCATTATTTCAATATAAATATAAAAATGCAATTCAATAAAATGGAATTGCATTCAAATTCAATAAAAAATAGTATTTCAATTCTATTAAATATTTTTATGTGTCTTTATTTAAATTATCTATGATGATTATCACTAATTATTCAACAAATTCGATTGATTAATACGAGTTGATTTTCTGTTACGATGGATCGACGAAACAATAGCAAGTCCAATAGCTGCTTCAGCAGCTGCAATGGCTATAACAAAGATTGAGAAAATGTCTCCTTTTAATTGGCGACTATCAAATATATCAGAAAATGTTACAAGATTGATATTAACCGAATTTAGTATAAGCTCAAGACACATAAGCGCTCTAACCATGTTTCGACTTGTGATCAATCCATAGATACCGATAGAAAATAAATAAACACTCAAAAAAAGGACATGCTCAAACATCATTGACTAACTCCTTATCAATCTCGATTCATTTCAATATGAACAACAATTCAACCGATTCAATTGATTAGAATAGAACAATTACACAACAAAAGAAGATATTGACGGTAGATAGATTTAACTAAAAATTTCTATTTATTTATTTAGAATTTAGTTAGAATTCTAAGAATTGGGAATCATTATAAGTTAAGTATTTTTATTGCTTATTGTCGAGCCATAGTAATTGCACCTATCAAGGAAACTAAAAGAATTATTGAAATGAGTTCAAATGGAAGATAAAAATCTGTTGATAAATGAATCCCAATTTGTTGAACGTTATTTATTAGGTCCTGTTCCATAATCTGGTTTGACCTTGCAGTCCAAATAATTCCATACCATGACGTATCTGGGATAGTAGTAATTAGTGAAAAAAGAATAGTTGTACAAACCATCAAAGTGACCCCATCTCCAATGGTCCAAAAATAGGAATTATTGGAATATTCTGAACCATTCATGAACATTACAGCAAATATGATCAAGATATTTATGGCTCCCACATAAATAAGGAGCTGTGCGGCAGCTACAAAATAGGAGTTCGATGAAATATAGAATAAGGATATACAAACAAGAACCAATCCCAATGAAAAGGCAGAATAAATTGGATTGGTAAATAATACTACCCCCAGACCCCCTAATACAAGAATTGACCCCAGAAATACAACAAGAATATCATGTATTGGTCCAGGTAAATCCATTATGTATAAAATACAAAATAAATAACTTTAACTATTTCATGACCTTACTTTAACTTTACTAAATAAATGGTCCAGGAAAGGAAAAGGGGTTACCCTATTTTTGTTTTCTTGTATATAATATTGTATATGATACATTTATAATTGAATTGAATTTGAATATGGATTAATGTAGATATAGATAAAATTATCGGGCCAACCTTACTTTATTTATATTTATCCGAAAGAAAAAAAAAAGAAAAAAGTAGTTGAAATTTGCTATTTCGAAATCATCACTAAAAATATATTTTTAGTTTAAATCAAAGAGTGATTCTCAACAATCATTAGTTTTTATTTGTAGTTACTGACTACCCAAAATAAAAAGCTTGGATCCTTTATATCAAAACAAAATCTTAGTAATCGGTAATTGTTCTTGAATCAAAGGGTTTATCTTTGTCTATTTTTATTTGAGTCGAATTCATAACTGTTTGAATTGTATAATCTCCTATTATTGAGATTGGTAATCGACCCAAAGCAATTTGATTATAATTCAATTCGTGACGATCATAAGTAGAAAGTTCATATTCTTCAGTCATTGATAAACAATTTGTTGGACAATACTCGACACAGTTACCACAAAATATACAAACCCCGAAATCTATACTATAATTAAGTAATTGTTTCTTTTTAATATCTCTTTCAAATCTCCAATCAACAACGGGTAGATCTATCGGGCATACACGAACACATACTTCACAAGCAATACATTTATCAAATTCAAAGTGGATTCTACCCCGGAAACGCTCTGATGTGATCGATTTTTCATAAGGATATTGAATAGTTACAGGTAAACGATTTGTGTGGGATAAGGTAATTATGAAACTTTGACCAATGTACCTTGCAGCTCGTATTGTTTGTTGACCATAATTGATGGACCCAATTACCATAGGGAACATATTGTAGATATACATGAAAAATTTGACGTTTCTTTCTCTTGTTTGATAGAGATTATGAATCTAAAATAGTGTTATCGTATTCTCTTATTTATAATGAAAGAAGTTGGGAAGAAGTTGTTAATAACAGATTACCTAGAGAAATAGGTAAAAGAAATTTCCATCCAAGATTTAATAACTGGTCCATTCTCATTCTAGGTAAAGTCCATCTTGTTGTGATAGAAATGAAGAGAAACAAATAAGCTTTAGTTAATGTAATAAGGATACCCATTGTCATTCCAAAAATGCTGGCGATTTTTTTTATTCCGAAAAGCTCAGAAATGGATATATACGTAATAGGTAAATTCCACCCACCTAAGTAAAGAACTGTTACAAATAATGAAGAAACTAATAAATTTAGGTAAGAAGCAAGATAAAATAAACCGTATTTGATACCCGAATACTCGGTTTGATAACCTGCTACTAATTCCTCCTCCGCTTCTGGTAAATCAAAGGGCAATCTCTCACATTCGGCTAGAGAAGAAATTAGAAAAACAATAAATCCTATAGGCTGCCGCCACAGATTCCACCCCCAAAAACCATATTTTGACTGTGCTTCAACTATATCAACTGAACTTGAACTGTTAGATAATCATAGTCGATAATAACATCACTGTTCCCATCGCTATTTCAAAACCGTACGTGAGACCTCAGTTTCATACGGCTCCTCGATGGCCACAAAAAAAATGTAAGGATGGGTTCGGTATTATCACCATCTTTGGATGGATAGAATAAAGATACATCGGAAAGTCCCAAATTAGACCAATGGAATTCTGTCTGCTAGAATAAGAAAAAAAGTGCTTCCGAATTGATCTCATCCTTTACAATAAAAATTTCTCTTTGTTCGGTAATAACTTAATATTTCAATAAAATACTCCTTATATCAATCAATACAAAATAAAAAGAATTAGTCATTAGTTCATGAATCGTGATAAGAATTCAATATGTATGAATATGGATAGAGAAAAGAATAAATAAGGATCCCCCTTTTTTATTATTCATTCAATTACTACATTCCATTTCTTTTTTCCTGTTCTTCTGTCTCAGAGGAGGATACTCAAAAATAAAATAAAGAATTAATTCGTTCTTGATAGTCATTTCTTTAACCAGTGAATAGGAGCATACTCTAGATCGGAATCGTAGGGAAGTACTACTTGATCATTTCTACCAATTTCAAGTCCTTATTATGATTCGTTTTATGAAGAAATACCTCTTTTTTGATACCCTACATTATCTACATTACTAATCCTTTGTGTACCTTGGTGTTCCTAACCGTCCACTGACTTTTGATTGATCCCCGGTATAGTAATACATATGAGACAGTAGTAGAAACTCCATACAGTTGATCTTTTGTTTGCGCCCGCTTCAAGATATGATGACTAATCAAAAAATCTTAATCTTGGGGTAAGCAGTTTACACTGCTTATTTTTACTTCAACTTTATTCTTGTACATAGGGAATGAGATTGTTTCTTCTTACTACAAATTTGGAAGCTGTTTAGTTTCACTCATATAACTATCTGGTTTAACTCATCAACCCGAATGCTGAATAAAAAAAATTAAAACATCTATTCAATACATTGAACCTCTTTCTTTTTTCTTTTATTTCTAGAAGAGAGGTTCAAAGTTCATATTCCAACGAATCACACGTAGAGATATTGATAACACACATAGAGTTAATGGTATTTCATAACTAATAGATTGAGCAGCAGCTCGTAGACCACCTAAAAAGGAATATTTATTATTCGATCCATATCCTGACATAAGAAGCCCAATAGGAGCAATACTAGAAATGGCGATCCATAAAAAAACACCTATACTGAGATCGGCTAAAACAAGACGATACCCAAAAGGAATTACTAAATAACTTAGTAGAATTGATATAACCGCTATAGACGGTCCCACACTAAACAAACGAATATCTCCTCGAGATGGGAGGAGGTCCTCTTTAAAAAGTAGTTTAGTCCCATCCGCTATAGCTTGAAGAATTCCCAACGGGCCAGCATATTCAGGCCCAATACGTTGTTGTATCGCTGCAGATATTTCTCTTTCTAACCACACAATTACTAGTACCCCCATTGTTATTCCCAATATAAGGGTCAAAATGGGTACAATCCATATTAGTCCATACACTTCTTTTAAAAATTCCGATGTATAAAAAGAATTGATAGTTTGTACTTCTGTCGTATCAATTATCATTTCAACGATCAACTTCTCCCATAATGATATCTATACTACCCAATATCGTCATGATATCAGCCAATTTCATTCTTTTAACTAGCTGAGGAAGAATTTGCAAATTGATAAAACCAGGTGGACGAATTTTCCATCTCCAGGGGAAAACACTATTATCTCCTATCAAATAAATTCCCAATTCTCCTTTTGGGGCTTCCACTCTCACATAAAGTTCTTGTTTCGACAATTCTAAATTGGGTGAAGGTTTTTTACTAAGAAATCTATATTCAAAATCATTCCATTCGGAATTCTTTGCTCTATCAAAGCGTCGTACTTCTAAATTTTCATAAGGTCCTCCAGGAATTCCTTCTAGAGCTTGTTGAATAATTTTTATGGATTCCTTCATTTCACCGATTCGTACTAAATAACGAGCTAATGAATCTCCTTCTTTTTGCCATTGGACTTCCCAATCGAATTCATTGTAACACTCATAATGATCAACTTTACGAAGATCCCATTGGATTCCAGAAGCTCGTAACATCGGTCCTGATAAACCCCAATTTACAGCTTCTTCTCCACCAATAATGCCCACTCCTTCAACTCGTTCCAAAAAAATGGGATTCCACGTAATAAGTTTTTGATATTCAACAACTCCTGTTAAAGAATAATCGCAGAAATCCAAACATTTATCTATCCATCCATAAGGTAGATCAGCAGCTACTCCTCCAATACGGAAATAATTATGCATCATTCGCATACCTGTGGCGGCTTCGAATAGATCATATATCAATTCCCTTTCTCTGAAAATATAGAAAAAGGGAGTCTGTGCACCGATATCCGCCATAAAAGGTCCAAGCCATAACAAATGAGAAGCTATACGGCTCAATTCCAGCATAATTACTCTGATATAGCTAGCTCTTTGAGGTACTTGAACATTTTCCAATTGTTCTGGCGCATTTACGGTTATTGCCTCTGTGAACATAGTAGCTAAATAATCCCATCGTGTTACATAAGGTAGATATTGTATAATTGTTCGATTTTCCGCTATCTTTTCCATTCCTCTGTGTAAATAGCCCAATATGGGCTCACAGTCAATAACATCTTCACCATCGAGAGTAACGATTAGTCGGAGAACACCATGCATTGATGGGTGGTGAGGCCCCATATTGACTATCATGAGATCTTTTCTTGTAACCGGTACTGTCATATCTTTTCTTCCTTAATTCATTATTCCATGAATTCCTCAAAACGAGACTCATCAAAACGAAAAATTGAATACTACTAAAAAAAATTCAAACGATTAAATTAACGAGTTTTTGGCTCTCGAATATCCAACTGACCAATTAATTTCTTATAACGTACTCTATTTTTCTTTGACAAATAAGCCAGCAACCGTTGACGTTTTCCTAGAATTTTTCGTAGACCTCTTTGTGATAAAAAATCTTTTTTGTGCAATTCCAAATGTGAAGTAAGTCTCCGTATCTTATTGGTGAAACTGAATACTTGAAATTCAACAGAACCCTTGTTTTCTTCTTTTTCTTCTTGTGGAATAATGGAAATGAATGAATTTTTGACCATAAAAAATTTTTCTATCCTTTTTCTTTCTTTTTCATGGATTTTTCCGATCAGGAAAAATAAAAAAAAAAGAATTATGCCGGTTATTTTAATCTAGTACACACATCTAGTACACACAAAAATTTGGATTTATTCATATACTACTTCTTTATTTTATCCAAATCAAATTGAAAATTTGATTTGGATAGAAAGGGATAATATGTTTCCACATTAACGAAAGAAAAGAATTTATTTCTATCTAAAAGGATTCCCCTAATTTATTTATTCCTATATCCAATTGAATGGATACACCATTCAATCTGTATCATTTACCAAAATATAACATAGCATATGCATACATCTTTCGGCTTTCATATACCGAAAATGTCGCGGAATATAGATATATATATGATATAGGAAATATACTATTAAATTAAATAATTCTAAATCGTGGATACATATGTATCCTTGACATACTGAAACGACTGCCATTATTGGTATCAAACCAATAGCGATTCATACAAGCTAAATCTTCTAATCGGTAATTGGGCCAAAGAACAAATTTGCATTTAATGAATTTATTTGTATCCGTATTAAGATGCTTGTCCTCATCCAAAAATTTTCCAGAGTTTCTTATGTTATTTTCATTGCAAAATAATGGATTTCTATTTCTATCCGTAACATTCCAATTATGGGAATTGAAACAAATTAACATTCTCAATTCTCTGCGACGTCTAGGAGATAGAATATTTTCGGGAACAAGGAAATCATAATAATTTGTGTCCCCATTCACAAGCATATTCCCATATCGTACAATGGGTTTATCCAAATTCCTCTTATCAATATATCTTTTTTTTATGCATTTTCTATTAGTTTGGTGTTTATTGTTCTCGACCAATGAAATACTTATAGTTTGATATATAATCAATTTTCCATCCCTTTTTATAGATAGACGAATTGGTTCGATAATTAATATTCCCTTTTTTATCAATTCTGTAAGAGCTAGATCTTTCTGAATTAGCATTACATCCAGATGCATCTCTCCTCTTTGAATCGAGGATATAGCAATTTCTTTTGGATTTATCAGTCTAAGTAAGAGACAATATACCTTGATATTATTGATCATTCTTTGGTTCAAGGAGTCATCCCATCTTAATTGAAAAAGGAAATATTTTTTCAGGAAGAAATCTAGTTCTGCTTCCTTGTTTTTCTTGGATTGTTTTTTCTTCTTACCTTTTTTAATGGTAATGTCTGATCTCGCATAATTCTCTTCAATATCTTTTTTTTTGTTTTCTTTTCGTAGATCTGATACAAGATTTACTTGGTCCTGTTGCTCATTTTTTTGTTGGTTGGAATTTTCTAATTTAAGATATTTTTTTTGATGAGATATCATCTGAGGATTATTTTTTCCATTTATATTGATGTTTTTATTTTGACTTTTATTTTTATAAAAATAAAAGTCAAAAAGAAGTAATTTGATTGGTATAATCCATGGTTTAATCTTATATGCATCAAAAAGTAAGACAAATTCTGGGAAGAACCAAGATTCTAGATTTGATATGGTATGATAAACTCTTTCTTGATTCATTCCCATCCAATTAAAAAAAATACTTTTTTGATTGGATGGGTTGATTTCTTGATGAATCATAAGAGAAAAAATATCTTTTTTTTTCAATTTGTTGTTGATTTTTTTTTCAGTCTTAGTATTTTTATCAATTTTGGTACCGATATGTGTATTGGTCCAGGTCTCAATATCGATATTTTTTCTAAGACAAAAGTGGAGAATTTGACAATCAAAATATTTTCTATCTAGATTTTTATGCGTATCAATAATATATCCTTCTTCTAGATAATCACTAATAGCTGTACTTACCAATACATAAAATGATTCGGATTTTGGTTTATTGAAATTATATGGAATTTTGTGAACCCCATTTACTTGTAATCTTGACCCATAAATATAAGAATCCTCCTTATCCCCATAGTTCATATATTTATGTGATAAAAGATCATATCTGTAGTGTTTTTTCCATTTTTCTTTTTGATTTGTCAATGAATCCGCTGCATAGTAATTTTGTTTCACGTAATGAATTAATTGGCTTTTTTCTTTTTTATATGAATCCGCTTTAATTGAGTCCTTATTTTGAATCCTATAACGTTGATTGATTCTATTTCGCCATTTTTGTGGTACTAACCGCGACCATTTGGTTTGAGATAAATTGTATTGATAATGCCCCTTTAACCAGTTTTTCCATTCAATCATTCCAGACTTATGAATTTTCTTATGTCTTGAATTGTAATCAAATATTCCTCGTGTCATACAATAATTCTTGATTTTATCCTTAATAAAAGGGTAAGTCCCCTGATATTGAAGTAGAGATTTCAATTGATACTTGTTAAGTAATTGGGTTTGTGATAATTTGTAAAATACATATGCTTGGGACAAGGAGGATAAGTCATAATACATTTTTGTACTATTACTAATATTAGTATTCGAAAAGGACTTTTTTATAGTGGAAAAAAAGTTCATTGTATTTTGATCTCTTTCATCAATTCCTTCCTGATTTGTTTGATCGTTGTAAACGGATTTATTGATTATTTTTTTTGTTGATTCAAAGAAAAGTTGGAAATAGATCCTGTGAATGGTAATCATACATAGCAAGATATCTATATATATATTTTCAATCAGAGATTTCATAAAATAATGTGATTTACGTATTAATCGTATATTTATTCTTTGGAATATCTGCCAAATATGTTTCTGTGATTTCGATCTTTTATCATCACAAGTTAGAATTATTTTTTTCTTGTCTTTTGTGATTCGTTCTATTTGATTCCTGATTGTGATTGTTCTATCAGAAAGATCTTTCATCTTTTTTTCTATGAGTGAATAATTTGTCCAATTCATGGATTGGATTTGAATGGTTGATTTGTGAATAATCTTATTATTTATTTCGGAATCTTTTCCATTTTCAGCCGTTTCATATACTTTCACCCTGCTCAATTCAAATAAGAATATTGGGTTTACTTTTTTAATTTCCTTCATTATTCGTTTTAGAACTAGAAGTATTTTAATGATCCATCTTGTTTTTTCTTTTGAAACTTTTAGAAGTAGAAATAAATCCTTTTTAACTTTTCTAACTTTTTTTTGGAGTTCTTTATAAATGGGTTCAAAAAAGGAAGGTCGTTTTCGGGGATTCCCAAAAGGGAATTCCGCTTCCATTCCCCAAACTGTTAAAAAACAAAAATTGTCTTTTTTTCCTTTTTTTTTTATTTGATCCCTAGGATGAGATCGTATTTTAGATCTTCGCCAAGGTTTCAAACAGAAAGGAAATAGAATCTTTATCTGAATACCGTCTGTTAACCAATCTTTGGGAAATTCTGTTTCTGATAATTGAACACCATTATAAGTGCATTTAACATGCATTTCTCTATTCCACTCCTTCAAATCCTCATACCATTCGGGGAATTGGAATAATAACATACGGCCAATATTTTTAGCAATTATCAATGAAGGCAATACAATGTATTTTCTAAGAAAAGATTGGGTTACTAACATCAAACCTCTTATTGCTTGAGCAAATATAATGCTATCCCAAGTTTCTGATATTACTATACGTTCATTTTCCTCTTTTTTTTCTTCGTTTTTTTTCTCTTTTTCCCTTGTCTCTTCCTCCTCAAAATCAAAATGTGAAATTTTCAATTCTGGTTCTCTCCCCAACGAATTCCTAAAAATGAGATTCATCATTTCAGAGATATAAAAAGAAGAAAAAAAAAATGTTTTGTCTATTCGATCCAAAAAAAGCGGAGAATGCACATTTGCTTGAAACATTTCCCAAATAACCGTTTTACGTCTTTGAGCACGCATGGATCCTTTGATTATATCCCGACGAAAATCCGATTGTTGCGAGTAACGTATCAAAGCCACCTCTTCTGCTTGATCACTATTATTAGTATTATTTGTAGTTGTAATAGGGTTGGTATTCTGATTGTTATCAGTATAAATTACTACGCGTTTGGCTTTTCTTGAACGAATTTCATGATCTTCCTTAGATTCTTCCTCCTTTTCTTCCTCCTGTTCTTCCAAATCATCAGTTAATTTGTATGACCACCGGGGAACCCTTTTACGGATTTCTTCTATTCCAATAGATTTATTTCTAATTATTGTTTGATCGTTTGGATCAGTTGTAATTACATCGAATACCCATTTTAAAGCTTTTGTTTGATTTTCTAAATCAATTCTTGTTTGCTCTCTCAATAAAGAATATTTTTTAAAATGCAAAATGGGTGCAGGCTCAAAAGGAAATTCTTTGATTGAGGTTAAGGAATTACCAATATAATTCAGTAATGATTCCCTATCAGGCGGATTCTTTTGATGTTCAAATTTTCTGGAATAATTATAATTATTAGGAAGTAGCCCATAAATCTTATTTATCCAATTGATTTCTATGGAATCCTCCGTATCTGTAGAAGTGATTAAATCATTCATGATCATATATGAATAGAATTTTTTTATTGTTCCACGATATGGTCCCCTCAAAAAGGGGTCATACGTTTTGGGCAAGTATTTTTGTTCGTTTTCATCATTGCATAATCTGGTCCTTTTTTCGAGCATATCTAGAGCAAGAAATCCCTTTTCTTTTTCTAGAGCTTTTGTTCGACTTATTAATTCATTGTTCAAGTTGTACTTTTTTTG